CATCTTTCTTCATTGTTTCCTAAACTATATTGAATATTATCGACAATTCAATATGAATTTTCTATTATTATTTCATCTAAGCCGCCATGGTGAAATTGGTAGACACGCTGCTCTTAGGAAGCAGTGCTAGAGCATCTCGGTTCGAGTCCGAGTGGCGGCATTAATAATAATTCATATTAATAATATAGACTAATATAGACACAATAGATCTAATAGAATCTAAAAGATTGAAAATCTTCTGTTTTAGATTCTATTTAATCCCCTCCCCAATTTCCATTATTTAAATATCAATTTTTTAAAAGGGAATCTTCTTTATGATATTTGCGACTTTAGAACATATATTAACTCATATTTCCTTTTCGATCATCTCAATTGTGATTATAATTTATTTTATGAACTTATTATTAGTCTACGAAATCGAAGGATTACGTAATTCATCAGAAAAAGGTATGATAGCTACTTTTTTCTCTATAACAGGTTTTTTAATTATTCGTTGGATTTCTTCAGGACATTTTCCTTTAAGTAATTTATACGAATCATTAATCTTCCTTTCATGGAGTTTATCCATTATTCATATGATTCCATATCTTGGGAATCAGAAAAATGATTTAAGCGCAATAACTGAATCAAGTGTCATTTTTACCCAAGGTTTTTCCACGTCAGGTCTTTCAACTGAAATGCATAAACCCGAAATATTAGTACCTGCTCTACAATCTCAGTGGTTAATGATGCATGTCAGTATGATGCTATTGAGCTATGCAGCTCTTTTATGCGGATCGTTATTATCAGTTGCTCTTCTAGTGATTAAATTTCAAAAAAGAATTGATTCTTTTTTGAAAAACAATAATTTTTTAAGTTTAAGGAAGTCCTTTTTCTTTGGTGATATGGAATATTTTCACGAAAAAGGAAGTGTATTAAAAAATACTTCTTTACTTTCATTTCAAAATTTTTACAAATATCAATTAATTCAGCGTTTGGATTATTGGAGTTATCGTGTGATTAGTTTAGGGTTTACTTTTTTAACCATAGGCATTCTTTCTGGAGCAGTATGGGCTAATGAAGCATGGGGTTCATATTGGAATTGGGACCCTAAGGAAACTTGGGCATTTATTACTTGGACCATATTTGCAATTTATTTACATACTAGAAAAAATTCAAAATTGCAAGATAAAGACACGAATTCGGCATTTGTAGCTTCTATAGGATTTATCCTAATTTGGATATGCTATTTTGGGATCAATCTATTAGGAATCGGGTTCCATAGTTATGGTTCATTCCAATTAATATCTAATTGAATAAAATAAACTACATAAAAGAATACATAAAAAAATCGTCTGATACACAATGAAATTTTTTGCGAGTTTTTGAGAACCATTTGAATAATTTCTCTATTGAAAAAGGTTCTCAAAAACTTTAGATGTATCTCATTAAAATTCTAATTTACCCTTCTTTTTTTTTCATTGTACAACGAAGAATCGTGAAAATAGGAAAGTCAAGACTTTCTTTCCAATTAATAAAATTTATTTCATTGAATATTTAATCTAAAATATAAAAAAATAATTAGTATTTAAGTATTTCTTAGTATTTATAAAAATAATTAGATAATAGAATTTCTTAGTATTTATAAAAATAATTAGATAATAGAACTTATACCTTATCAACCGATAACGGGAGAACGAAATAAGGATAAATACCTATTACTATTACAGGTAGAAAGATACATATCGAAACAAATAGTTCTCGTGGTCCAGAATCAAAAAAATTAGAGTTTGGAATATTGAATAGCTTGTATCCATAGAAAATCTGACGTAACATATAACATAGATAATAAAAAAATAGGAGTTAATATCATTCCAATCGCCATTACAAAAATAATTAAAATTTTTGGCATTGGGATAGATACCCCCCATCTCTTCGATATAAAAAAAACGTATTGCTTATTCTTCCGTATCTCACATGGGTTTCATAATTATAGGATAATTATAGGAATTGGTTCTATAACTGGCATGGGACTTAATGGAGCCATTTTACAAAGAATCTCTCATGGATTAATTGGTGCTGCACTTTTTTTCTTAGTAGAAACAAGTTGTGATAGAATACGTTTTTTTAAATTGCGTTGACCGAGAAAGAGGTTTAAGCTACATAAATGATTTGTATTGTTCCTACTATCACACACCAGGGAGATAATTTAGAATGAGCGTGAGCTAATAATTCCATATAGATCCATCTTTAATAAGATTCCTGCTAACCTGCTAAAACCATACATGTACTGTAATGTGCTTCCCCGTGGGTATCTGGTAACCATGTATGTCGGGGTATCATCATTTTACAGCATAAGCAATAAGAAAACAAAAATATAGTATTATTTCCAATGCTGCAGGATACGGTTGATTAGCTAATTTTTATAAATCTAATGTTGGTTCGTTGGAACCATATAAACCTATACCTCGAACTCCTATTAAGATAAAAATGGAACCTCCCGCAGTGCACAAAATAAACTTTGTAACCGAGTACAGACGTTTTTTTCCTCCCCACACGGAAATAAAAAAGAATTAATTTTCATTCCCACATGATGAAAAAAAGTAAAAGTTTTCGAGAATAAAATGATCCTATTTGGCCGATATAAAATTAGACCAGAAAACCCCGTGCTCGGGAGAAGAATAATATATTTTCTTTTCTCGAGTACGGGGTTTTGTCGGTAAAGAGGAATCCAATGATTCAAGTGGAGTTTTTTGTCACATATCAATAAGAAAGACCCATGCTGCGAGTTGTTTCATGCCATAAATAAACACGGACACTCAAAAAATCTGTTGGACAAGCGGATTCACATCTTTTACAACCTACACAATCTTCGGTTCTTGGCGCAGAAGCAATTTGCTTAGCTTTACATCCGTCCCAAGGTATCATTTCCAATACATCCGTGGGACAAGCTCGAACACATTGGGTACATCCTATACATGTATCATAAATCTTTACTGAATGTGACATTGGATCTATAAATTTAAGTTTTGAACACAAAATATTTTCGATCTGGTATAAAATAAAAAAATGAAATAAATAATATATTTTCTATTAACGACACCAGACGAATCAATGATTTATAAAAATCTTAAGAATCAATATATTTTTTAATCTGTTTATGAGAAAGGGCCAAGATACTTTGATTTCCATTTCAATAACCATGAAATATGAGAATATGAGTTTATAAATTCAATTCATGTTAATTTTTGTTAAAAATATTTTATATTTCTATTTATATTTCTATATTATACTTCTATTATTTCTATATTCTATATATAGTAAATACATATATATATATAAATATAATTGATAATATATGAAAAAAAAAAAAAGGATAATAATAAGAAAATCAAAGAATAAATTTAAAATTAATTAACGAGTTTTTGGCTGCCGAATATCTAACTGATCTATTAATTTATTATAACACACTTTATTTTTCTTTGACAAATAAGTCAATAATCGTTGACGTTTTCCCAGAATTATTCGTAGGCCTCTTTGCGATAAAAAATCACTTTTGTGTAATTCTAAATGTGAAGTAAGTCTCCGTATCTTATTGGTTAAATGGAATACTTGAAATTCAACAGACCCACTATTTTCTTCTCTATTTTCTTCTTGTGTAATAACTGAGATGAATGAATTTTTGACCATAAATTAAAATTTCTATTTATTTTTTCTGTAAATTTTACCGATCAGGAAAAATAATAATATTTATTATGCCAGTTATTTTTATCTAGTATACATAAAAATTTGATTTCATTCATATTTCATATACTACTTTTTTTTATTTAAAAGGATTCTGCTATTACTAGTGAAAAAAATATATAAAATAATAAAATATATATATATAATGAAATAAGTATAATGTATTAGTATATTACACAGTGTGTATGTTTCGGCTTTCATCTACCGAATACGTTAATCCACTAGAAATTTTTTTTTCATTTTTCATTGGAATTGAATTCATTATGAATTGTGAATACATATGTATTCTTGACATACTGAAACGACTGCTATTATTGGTATCAAACCAATAGCGATTCATACAAGCTACATCTTCTAATCGATAATTGGGCCAAAGAAACGATTTGAATTTAATAAAATATTTTCTATCTGTATTAATATTAATATGTTTGTCCTCATTGAAAAATTTCCCACATTTTCTTATTTTGTTTTCATTGCAAAATCTTAGATTTATATCCACAACATTAAAATTTTGGGAATGAAAACAAATTCGAATTCGAAATTCTCTACGACGTCTGGGAGATAGAATGTTTTCAGGAACAAGTAAATCATAATAATGATTTTTTTCTCCACTCAAAAATATGTTGCTGTGTCGTGCAATATATTTTTCAACCCCCTTTTTATCAATATATCTTTTTTTTGTGTATTTTTTATTTGTTTGGTGTTTTTTATTTTCGACCAATGAAATATCCATAGTTTGATATATAATATATTTTCCGTCCCTTCGTATAGATAGACAAATTGGTTCAATAATAAAAATTCCTTTTCTTATCAATTCTGCAAGAATTAGGTCCTTTTGAATCAGCATTTCATCTAGATTTATTTCATATCTTTGAATCGAAGATATAGCAATTTCCTTTGGATTTATAAGTCTAAGTAGGAGACAATATATCCTGATATTTTTCATTATTCTATTATTCAAGGGATCAGCCCATCTTAGTTGAAAAAGAAAATATTTTTTCAAAAAGAAATCTAGTTCCATTTCATTCTTGTTCTTATATTGTTTTATATCTTTTTTTAGTTCTAATCTTGCGTAATCTTCTTCAACCTTGTAATTTCCTAATTCAAGATCTTTTTTTCTATTAGATGATTTCTTTGGATTTACGTTAATGTTTTTACTTTTTTTATTTATAGAAAAATGAAAAAATAGTGATTCGATTGGGATGATCCAAGGTTGAATTTTATATACATCAAAAAGTAGCACAAATTCTGGGAAGAACCAAGTTTCTAGATTGGATATAGTATCATGATTTGATACAGTATTATAGAAACTTTTTTGATTGCATGGTTTGATCTCTTTAGTATAAAAAAGATCTTTTTTTCCCATTTTTTTGAAATTAATGATTTCAGTCTTAGTATTTTTCTGAATATTGATCCCAATATGTGCATTGGTCCAGATATCAACATTTTTTCTAAGACAAATATGAAGAATTCTACAATCAAAATATTTTCTATCCGAAAGATTTGTATTTCTATCAATAAGATATCCTTTTTCTAGATAATTCTTACTCGGTATACTTACCAATACATAAAATGATTCGGGTTTTGATGTATTGAAATGATATAGAATTTTTTGGTCCCCTTTTTTTTCTAATGTTGATCCAGAAGTGTATAAATTAGGGAGGCTTATGCATTTATATGATAAAAGATCATATCTATAATGTTTTTTCCATTTGTTTTTTTGACTCATAAATGAATTTGCTGCATAGTCATTTTCTTTCAAGGAATAAATGAATTGATATTTTTTATATAAATCCAATTGGTTTGATTCCTTGTTTTGAATCATACGATGTTTATTGATTCTATTTTGGCATTCTTTAGGTACTAATCGAGACCTTTTTTTTTGAGATAAATCGTATTGATAATGACCTTTTAACCAGTTTTTCCATTCGTTCATTACATACGTATTAATTTTCTTATGTCTTGATTTAGAATTAAATATTCCGTGGATCATAAAATAGTCTTTTAAATTATCCTTAAAAAAAGGATAGCTCCCTTTATATTGAATGATAGGTCTCAATTGATACTTATTAAGTAATTGGTTTTGTGATATTTTGTAAAAAACATATGCTTGGGACAGGGAAGATAAGTTGCAATAAGTATTGGAATTTTTATTACTATTCTTAGTATTATCAGTATTTGAAAAAAAAAATTTTATAGTCAAAATAAAATTCATTGTTTTTTGATTTATTTCATCAATTCCTTCCTGTTCTTGATTTATTTCATTGTTGTAAATGGATTTATTAAAGATCTTTTTTGTTGATTCAAAGAAAAGTTGTGTATTGATCTTAGAAAAGGAAATGGTACATAGCAAAATATCTATATATATTTTTTCAATGAATGATTTAATAAATTGGTGTGATTTACGCATTAATCGGATATTTTTCTTTTGTAATATTTTCAAAATATGTTTTTGTGATATCGATCTTTTATTATCATAATTTAGAACTGTTTCTTTTTTTTTCTTGTCTTTTACGGTTTGTTCAATTTGATTCCTTATTTTTATTGTTTTATCAGAAAGATCTTTAATTCTTTTTTCTATTAGTGAATAATTTAACCAATCCATCGTTCTATTTAGAACAGACAATTCGCGAAGAATCTTATTATTTCTTTTTAAATCTTTTTTGTTTTCGTTCGGTTCATATACTTTTACTTTTTTTCTCCTCAATTCAAATGATAAAATTGGATTGACTTTCTCCAGTTTTTTCATTATTAGGTTGATAACTGGAACTCTTTTGATCACTCCTTTTGTTTTCTCTTTTCTAACTTTTATAAAAGATTTTATTTTTTTATTGAAAAATTTTATAACTTGTAAGAATTGATTTTTCACCTTTTTTTTTATTTTTTGGAGTTCTTTATAAATAGGTTCAAAAAAAGAAGGTCGTTTTCGGGGAGAACCAAAGGGAAGTTCCGCTTCCATTCCCCAGACTGTTAAAAAACAAAAATTTGTTTTTTTCTCTTTTTTTTTTATTATATCTCTATGATGAGATCGTGCCTTATATTTTCTCCAAGGTTTTAGACAGAAAGGATATAGAATCTTTATCTGAATACCGTTTATTAACCAATCTTGAGGAAATTCTGTTTCTGATAATTGAACACCATTATAGGTGCATTTAATATGCATTTCTCTATTCCATTCCTTAAAATCCGCGTCCCACTCGGTAATTTGTAAGAATAACATACGGAGAATATTTTTGGCTATTATTAATGAAGGTAATATAATGTATTTTCTAAGAAAAGATTGGGTTACTAACATCAGACCTCTTATTACTTGAGTAAATATAAAGGTATCCCAAGCTTCTGATATTTCTATCTGTTCATTTTTATATCTTTTTTCTTCTTTCTCCCTTTCTTCTTTTGTATCTTCATTTTCAAAATAGGAAATTTTGAATTCTGATTCTTGTTCTCTGCCCATCCAATTCCTAAAAATTAGATTCTTCATTTCATTGATATCAAAAGACGAAAAAAAATATGTTTTGTCTAGACGATCAAAAAAAAGTGGGGAATGTACATTGAATTGAAAGAGGTCCCAAATAACGGTTTTACGTCTTTGAGCGCGCATGGATCCTTTGATTAGATTGCGACGAAAATCCGATTGTTGTGAGTAACGTATCAAAGTAATTTCTCCCTCTTCCGTTTGATCATCATTTTGATAATTATTACTAGTATTTTCAATACGAGAAATACTAGAAATAGAATTGGTATTCTGATCATTATCGTTAGAAATTATCACACGTT